CCGACTGACCCTCTCAGAAATAAAATAAAAAGAATCGAGTTATTTCATTAGAGTTAGAATGAAAAAAAAAAAGAGTCATTCCATTTCAGACCAATCTCGAGTACTAAAGAAAGATCGCGATTTGGAATGAACCAAAATACTTGTTTGTTTTGTTACGGCAATAACACTTAGTAATAGTAAGACCACCCGATGGGTTGGATTTCACTACAAGAAAAAGGTTTGTTTTACAGCAAACCTACATTACACAATGAAACATACCACAGAGTGGTATAATAGACGGAATCGTAAATTATCTAATCTACATAAGAAAGATACTTCTAATAGAAAGAATTAGACATTATCGAATGATTTGACAGACCAAATCCCAAAACCAACTCAACTCATAGAATATAGAAGAAGGAAATTGATACATTTAGGACCAATTCATTATCTCTGCATTATCTCTGAATCAATCAATTGGGGTTGTTGTTCTGCCAAAAAGCGATTAGTCAGGCGACTCCACAAAACAAATACAAGAAAAAAATAGGTCCTAGATCTATGTGACTGTTGAAGTTTTTAGACAGAATCATGTCATGATTCTCACTTCATAAATTGACCGGATTCGATATACCAACGCAAAAATGTATCACTAACTCTTTAATCATGGACAGGAAAAGAGGAAAAAGGTCATATGTAATCCATCCACGAAGATTAATGAAGGAAGATGAGTATTTTATCCGAGATTTTACAAATACTGATTAGATCTATTGGAATGAATTATTGTTTTTTATTTATTGTTTTTATTTTCCTGTCCCTATGTATTTACATGAACATGTGGTAATACTTTTGGACCAACCAACCGGCCAGTCTATAAACAAGTACTAATGAGGAAATGAAAACTATACTAAACTAAAATAGAATGTATTAGGGCTATACGGACTCGAACCGTAGACCTTCTCGGTAAAACAGATCAAACTGATTATTATCGAAATGATTCGAACTGTTTCAAAGACCCAACATGCATTTTGTTGCATTGGGCTCTTTCATAAACTGATGTAAAGATCAGTTAGTCCACCATATTTTTCTTTACAGGAAAATAATGAGATGGCTCCATGTGCTCTGATTCATCATTTGTATTCTGATCTAGGAGCAATACCAAAGTGTTTCAAAGAAGGGTTACCTTGACTTAGGTCTGCCTTCGGCCTAGATCAAACTAAGTTAGATGGAGTCTCTATCGCTACGCTGCAAGAGTCGAATATGAGACTTCATACACCTTAAAGTTCATAGGACGAAAAAAGGTTATTTTGAGGCCCTTATACTCATTATGCCTAGCATTGAATGGACTGGGTATTTACCTTATCAACTATCAAATCAATGGCGGGTTCTATTTGATTTGGCACCTGAATTCGCACCTGAATCGGACCAACCCAATATTTGTCAGGCTATTGTTCTCTTGTTCCCTCGAATCTATGGAGTAAGACATCGATTTGTCAATTAAGATCAATTATGTTTCTTGCATTGCATAATGGGCTCCCTTGAAAAGCATTGGCGCACGTGTAAACGAGGTGCTCTACCTAACTGAGCTATAGCCCTTGTCATAGATATATTAACATATGGATAATTTCTTGTCAAGATGGATATTCCATAATCCCACATGATAGCTCTCTGATCCGTCTACTGTTAACAGATTGGTATTGCTTAGAAATAATATTCCACTTATAATCCTATAAGTGATGGGTCCTTTTTTGGTGATAAATAACCTACTTAACTCAGTGGTTAGAGTATTGCTTTCATACGGCGGGAGTCATTGGTTCAAATCCAATAGTAGGTAGAACTTATTAGATACCGAAGCCAATTGAGTGATATCTAATAAGTTTTTCTACCCATTTTCTTTTTTTTTTCGTTATATCAGATTAGACTTGATTGTGTTCAATTGGCAGAATAAAAATGTGGTGTATAATAATACAGTTCTAAAGAACTTCTTTTGATTATTTTGATGTATTGACTTGACTAGGAGGAAATAGCATTTACAGCCTCTACTCGTGTCCTAGCTCGTCTGAGAGCTAGATTCGCTTCAATTGCTTGTCTCTTACCCTCAGCTCTACTCAAGTTAGCTTCAGCTATTTCAAGAGCTTGCTGAGCTTCTTGCGGATCAATGTCAGTACTCATCTCCGCATCATTTCCTAAAATGGTGATCTCATTATTACCTATTCTAGCGAAACCACCCATCAGAGCCACCGTTAACCATTGGTCGTTGAGGCGTATTCTCAAAAGACCTATATCTACAGCCGTGGCAATAGGGGCGTGGTTTGGTAATACGCCAATTTGGCCACTATTAGTAGATAAAATGATTTCTTTCACTTCTGAATCCCAAATAATTCGATTAGGAGTCAGTACACAAAGATTTAAGGTCATTTCTTCAATTTGCTCTCCACTTCTAAGTTCATAGCTTTCGCGGTAGCTTCATCGATGTTACCCACCAAATAAAAGGCCTGCTCGGGAAGACTGTCTAATTCTCCGG